AATAAAAAACAAAATTCCAGAGTATATCTTTTCATTCATTTCATGGATCGAAGCACGAAATCCCCTTTTTTTATTTTTTTCTATTTCCTTATATTTATATCTTTTTTATTTATATATATATTCTATATATATTCTATATTAGATTCTATATTAGATTATATATTAGAAATAAATACAAGGGGGGACCCCTTTTAATTTAAATACAATATTAAATTAAATAATAGGAGACTGTAAATGAAAGTTTCTTTTTCGCATCTACTCTCCATCAATCACATTGTAAGAACAAAACGATCATATGCATCGATATGGAACTATTTGATACATAAAGACATGATCCGATTTCTATTTATATAGAATTTATATAAATTCTATATAGGTAATAGATAGAAACGTATCTTGGAATCAAAGAAAGATAAGATATTGAAAAAGGCTCTTAGGTTGTAACTTGAAATAAACGTTTTCTATAGAGGAATAGAAAATTGATTTATTCCTATGGAATATTTAGGAACAAGAAGATTGAATCAGAAATATCGACAGATTCTTGTGGAATCAAAATCAATATGAAATAAAAAAAGATCTACTGTTTCAATTTTATCTCTATCGAATTTTAATATCATGATAGTGGATATAATCACGATTCAATGGGTTAGATCCACTTACTTTTTCTTTTGTTGATTTCTAATTCTTTACAATGAATTTGATTGGAATAATATTATTGGAATAATATTAATATAAATAATGAAATAAAAATCGAAATATCGAAAATATATATATTGTTATTTGTTTTGTCCATTCGATTCAAGAGACGACTTATCATTATTCATTATAATAATCAAATGGGCAATTTGTTCAATTTGAATTTTCTTTTTATAATTATACTCTATTCTAACTTATTAGAATTAAATTCTATAGTTTAGAATGAAATTCTTCTACATATACAGTTGGTTTTTTATTACAAATATCAAAAACATCTCGACTCGTCGTTTAAATATGAATACTACCATTGCACTGAAGTCTTATGAAAAAAAAGCCAAAGCCCTTTATCGGATTTGAACCGATGACTTACGCCTTACCATGGCGTTACTCTACCACTGAGTTAAAAGGGCCGCTTGATTTAATTAATGAATCAATCATTAGACGGATAAGATCTATCTAAATATAGATATTCGAAATATATATAGTATTTATATATAGATAAATAGATATATATATATATATATTAATATATTATATAAGTATATGCAGTAGACTCATAGTGGCTAGGAGCTCATTCACGAATGAGAATTCGAATGTATTTCTTTATTTAAGGTAAAATTGGTTATTGATATTGGATTTGAAAAATATCAATGCAATGAGTTGTTTCAAGACCGATCATAATTGCCCCATCAGAACAAAACAAAATTCATTTGATTGATACATGTACCTTAGCAATTATAGATCCAAGATATTTCATCGAAGCATGTAATGAAGAAATTGGATTTGTTCCCCGAACCCATTTTTTAGAAAAAAAAAAATTTAGAAAAAAAACACACACACACACCATTTTCAATAACTTGTTGATCCTTCTTCCAAAAATTCCAGACTTACTTTTTGTTAATTTCCTGACTTAGTGTTAGTGTGAGGTAGAAATGAAATATGCTTGTCTCATTTTATTTTAATAATGAATGAATCAATGATGAATGAAAGTAAAAGAAATGAAGTTTAACTCTCTTTTTTATGTTTATGTCAGACCAACCACTTCCCGAAAGGAGGATCTTATACTTCGTATTATATTTAGTTTTTTTATTATTTCTATTTTCTATTTATTTTATTTTTAAATTTCTTTTATTTTTAATATAATCTAGTTTATTTTTATTTCTTTTTTAAAAATATTGATTTATATAATAATCTAATTTTTTATATAATAATCTAATTTATATAATATTTTCATTTATATAATCCATTTCTATTTATTTCTATTTTCTATATAGAATGAATAGAGGGACGATTAAAATGAATGATTCATGAGTATAAATAAAAAACAATATATAGAATCATAAAAGATGGAAAAAGCTTTCGGGTCTAGTCATACCATTCCATTATATTATATTGACAATTTCAAAAAACTGTCCCTACTATGAGCATAGTATGATGGCGGTCAGGCGAATATGCCCCCATCGTCTAGTGGTTCAGGACATCTCTCTTTCAAGGAGGCAGCGGGGATTCGACTTCCCCTGGGGGTAGGGTACTACGATACAAAAGGAAGTTGATCATGGATTATCAATAACCCTAGAATTGATTCTTCCTGGGTCGATGCCCGAGCGGTTAATGGGGACGGACTGTAAATTCGTTGGCAATATGTCTACGCTGGTTCAAATCCAGCTCGGCCCAAAAATTTGCCGATCCGGCCATGAAATAATATAATCCGTTTTTTTTTTGTTTTCCAGAAATATCGAAATATCAAATAGGGAAGAATAAAAAAAAGTCTACTTTTCTGATATATCTATCCCTACCGCTATTTTTTTTATTATTTTCTATATTTATTTGTTCCCATAAATTCTAACCTTGATAACGATTTTGATTTGGCAAAAATGAATGAAAGGATTACTAATAACTAGCAATCCGTGCCGCTCTCACTAAAGTGCATATCCGTGTGGATATGAATATATCACTTGCTACTTTGTTTGTTACAACACGGCGATTCTAATCTAAATAGAAAATGCCTTGAATGAAATCATAAGAATATATATGTTCTACACTTTACTTTCTTTCTTTTCTTTATTTCCCTGGGATTGTAGTTCAATTGGTCAGAGCACCGCCCTGTCAAGGCGGAAGCTGCGGGTTCGAGCCCCGTCAGTCCCGACGGATCCAATAAAAAAAAATACATCAATTCACCCCTGTGAAAGGGGATACAAATGTAGAATTTCATTCCCAACGATACCCTTTTTATTTTTTTTTTCCTTTCGCATTTCTGTTTCTGATCAAGCAAAGCAAATATGAGAATTCTCATTACTTCAACCAGTACCGATTGATGTTAGAAAAAGATATGTGAATTGCTACAATTAGTGGTAGCATCCAGCATATTCAGGATTCCAAGGGATATCGTACCCGGTCCAGTTTTTTTGATTGCCTCCAATCCATATATGTAATAGAATAAAGTATCATATGCTTGTTATGTTTTATGGGAGCACATACACAAATGGAATTCATTTTTTGTACGATATAAAATGAATTTAACATAGCATAGTTAAGTTACTTTGATAGAATACTTTTCATCTTAAAAAAAAAAAGGATTCCCCCCTCCCTTTCTTGTTTTATTTTTTTGTAACTTCAAGTACTAGTATTAGGTTGAATTTGAAACAATCTATTTCATTCAAATTGCATACTGAATTTTTTGATATATGTCATCCTATTTTCTTTTTTTCTTTTCCAAGGAAAGCGAATAAAATAAAGATAAAGATCTACCGCCTAGGGAATAAATAAATTTATTTATTCAAATTTAAAGAGTACTTCCGAGGAAAGAATAAACCCTAAAAAAAATAGTGAATTGGATGAACTATTAGATCGTTCTTTTTATACTGGTACTCGTCTTTATCACAATCACACTTCTTTTCTTTTCTTTGTTTGCGCTTATTTATTTGTAAACCATTTATAAACAGTGGAAATGCAAAAAAAAAAGCAGTCAGATGATACTTCATCAGATGATTGTACAAGATCAGATAATTGTACAAGGAAGTGGTGGGTTTAGGTTATAGAAAGGAAAAGAATATTTGTAAAAAATATTTATATATATATAAATAAGGGAAAGGAATTCTTTTGATTGGACTAGGAATCCAATTTTGTAGTGGGTGTGGATAAAAGATCTTCCTATGTTATACTATTTAATTCTCGACGATGAAGCAATTTGATAGCTTAGATATTGTTATTCATGATATTGATCCGATTCGATGTCATGAAATGTAATTTATCGTATTGAATTTACAAGCGAAAAATTTTATCATCTCTATGGGATTAAATCCCGAGCTATTGCGAAGTAAAAAAAAATGAAATTCAATTATGGAAGTAAATATTCTCGCATTTATTGCTACTGCACTGTTCATTCTAGTTCCTACCGCCTTTTTACTTATAATATACGTAAAAACTATCAGTCAAAGTGATTTAAGTTGAATGAAACTTGACTTTTTGTTTTTATTTTTATCAAGAATTTAAGAAAAAAAGGATTCCAATTTCACGTCTTAAAAAAAATGAATGGACTAGAATCAGCAATATCCTAAAAAACCTGATAGTATGGTGGAAGGTAATATATGAATCCTTCTACCATACTATCGATTATTGTAAGGTATAAAGTTTTAATGTCTAAAGATACAAGTTTATTAATATAGATCAATCTAGAATATGTATGTTCATAGATGTCGATATCAATTAAATATATGTAATGTACATAGTATCTCAGTTTCTTTGCTTGATCTATTTTATTTGTGTTTATTTCAATCAATTTAAAAGAATCGAAAGGCAAGTCTTCTAATTCCTGGATTTTTGATTATTTTCAATATGAATCTCGGTATAGATCAAAAGAATCAAGGAAAAATGGCATGCCCTAGGCATATATTAATAAAATAAAAAAAAAAAAGCTTTGCAAAAGGATCTAGAAAACAATTGATAGAGTTTGATTCCTCAACCCAATTAGTAATACCTCTAGAGTCCACTTCTTCCCCATACTACGAGTGAAAGGGAAAATGTAAAGACTACCATTAAAGCAGCCCAAGCGAGACTTACTATATCCATATGAATTATGTCCCCTATCTCTATGAATATGAAACGAATATGAAGGAATTATTCCATTATTATTCACTAATAATAGTATAGTGGAATTATCGATGCAGAGTCAAAAAGAAAAGGGATTCGGATACAAACCATTGATATTGATAAAACAATTCGCTTATAACAAGTTCTTATATGATTTCTAGTAAAATCGGATTAAGCACAAGCAAAAAATACAGTGACACTTTTTGAAGTATCAAGAAAATGGTACTAACATGTAGCAAGAATAAGACTTCTTCTGTCTTTTGTTATCCCTCATTAAGTAAAAAAAGCCAATTATCCAGCCAATTATCCATCCAATCTCCAATCTAATATTATATATAATCAATCAATATATATTGATAGTGAATTGATTGAATGTCTGAACACTCATAGACTCTCGTTTCATGGGTCTGTATACAAAGTTTCTTCCGCCTCTTCCATAACCATTAATTAGATAATTAAACCTCCCGATTATCCAATCTAATTCAAGACTCAGCCAGTAGACACTACATTAGTAGTGGAGGGGCTACCATATCAAGATTTACCAATTCCCTTCCACTACTCTAATTTTTTTTTACTCTAAATTTTCTTTGAATCCTAGACATAAGGATTTACAACACTTTAGAAAACGGAACCCCCCGGGGTTTAAACTCAAGAAAGTATCAAGAGTCCTTTTCCTAATTTACTTTTAAATTTGTCGAGTTCTATTAGCAAAGTAGAATAGGGGATTTCGAGTTTTTTGTTGATCAGGCGACACCCGGATTTGAACTGGGGAAAAGGGATTTGCAGTCCCCCGCCTTACCGCTCGGCCATGCCGCCAAAATGATACAAAAAAGGTGAGACTATTCCCTTTTTGTTTTTTTATTGTATTTTCCATCTTTTGATTCTTTTTCTTTAATCCCTTGTCTAAAAGAAATCTTTCCTTTTTCTTTTTGGATTGGATCCACCCCTTCGACTCGTTGTATAATATTTCAAATAAATACACAATATCTAAATCTAAATCAAAATATACAATATCTAAAAAAAAAACTTTCCCCTTCTTTTCTATTTAAATTAAAAGGAAAATAAAGGAAAATGTGGATTCTTAGTTACAAACAGGACAAATTGGAACCATTAACTATTGACTGTAAATTTATGAATGATTCTTGGATTTGAATCTCCACTTGTCTTTCTCTAATGATATAAGAAAGCACAAATGGATACATAACCAATCAGTATTGACTTTTTTTTTCAAAAAAAAACCTTTCTTAATTTCAATTATAACAACAATTATGAGTATATGTAAACCCCAGAACATAAGTTGTTACACAACTAGAGTTATCTAATGAGGTATTTTACAGGATACGATGCCCATAGCATAGAGGGCATTAGCAAGAACTTATTGTTTTCAATTTTTCATTGAATAGATTGAGGAAAAAATAGAATTTTTGAAAGAGCACGACATGTGCCGTCCCCAATCGAGCTATAGCTATAATGCAATAAAAATAAAGGAAGAAAGAGATCTGCACATGTTTAATAAATACAAGCCCCCTTTCCCTCTTTTCTTACGCACTTCTAAAAAATAAATAAAAAATAGGTAAAAATCTCTCTCTTCTTTGCGAATCATTTTTTGAACAATGGAATCCACAAAAAATGAAGTGCTAGAAAAATCAACTCTATTTTTATTTATTTTTTTTTTCTAATTATGATTATTATGTCTTTATCTCAGCGAATAGATTCAATCATGAATTCATTTCATTTTTCTGGTATCCAATCAGATTGGAATATGTAATATCATAATATAATAATGGTAGAAATTGAATTCTTTTTTTTTGCTATTCTTATTCTATACAAAATTCCATAAGGCTAAAGGCTAAGTGCCATTTATCAATTCTTTTCTATTTGTATCCGTTTGTTATAAATTCCAATTTGATATAATTTCCGTTCATATGCATTTCATAGTTCATCTATTCTATATATATATGTATATGGAGTTGGGTAAAATTTCATGTGATTCAGTAAACAGAATATAAATTCAATTCCATCATTGCTAGATCGATTCATATGATTCGATGAAGAATGGGATTTTTTTGATAAATAGGAAATTCAAAATGCTCGGGGATGAAAATGGGGGAATGTCTACCATACCTGGATTAAATCAGATACAATTTGAAGGATTTTGTAGATTCCTTGATCAGGGGTTAACAGAAGAACTTTATAAGTTTCCAAAAATTGAAGATACAGATCAAGAAATTGAATTTCAATTATTTGTGGAAACATATCAATTGGTAGAACCGTTGATAAAAGAAAGAAATGCTGTATATGAATCACTCACATATTCTTCTGAATTCTATGTATTCGCGGGATTAATTTGGAAAACCAGTAGGGATATGCAAGAACAAACAATTTTTATTGGAAACATTCCTTTAATGACCTCCCTTGGAACTTCTATAGTAAATGGAATATACAGAATTGTAATCAATCAAATATTGCAAAGCCCCGGGATCTATTATCGATCAGAGTTGGATTCTAATGGAATTTCAGTCTATACTGGTACCATAATATCAGATTGGGGAGGAAGGTTAGAATTAGAGATTGATAGAAAAGCAAGGATATGGGCTCGTGTAAGTAGGAAACAGAAAATTTCTATTCTAGTTCTATCATCAGCTATGGGTTCGAATCTACGAGAAATTCTAGAGAATGTTTGCTACCCTGAAATTTTCTTGTCTTTCCTGACCG